TCAAAGAAAGAACTTGTTCTTCCTCTGTAAGGAATTCTTCCAAGAATTGCGAACCTAATCTTTTCAAAAAAGCGCGTACCGTACTTTTATGTTTACGAGCCAAAGTTCTAGCACACGAAAGCCGAAGTATATACTTGATTCGATACAAACTCTGTTTTTTAGGGGATCCACTATAATAATGAGAAATATTTCTGCATATGCGCGCAAATCGATCAATAATATCCGAATCTGAAGAATCCGCCCGGAACGGCTTACTAATGGGGTGCCCTGATACGTTACAAAAATGGGCTTTTGCCAATGAGCCAATCAGAGAAATAATTGGGACTATGGTCTCGAATTTATTAATAGGAATATCCATTAGAAACGAATTATCTAGCATATGACTCCTGACCACCAAAGGATTCTTTCGTAAACTTGAAAGATAGCCCAGAAAATCGAAGGAATGACTGTATAATTGGTTTATCTGGATCCTGCCCGGTTGAGACCACAAGTCAAAATTACATTGCCAGAAATTGACAAGGTGATATTTCCATTTCTTCATCATAAGATGAGTCCCTTTTGAAACCAGAATTGATTTTCCTTGATATCTGAGATAATTCATGAAAGGATCCTTGAACAACCGCAAGGCCCTCTGAAAATCATTACAAAGCACTACTACAAGATGCTCTATTTTCCCATAGAAATGTGTTCGCTCAAGAAAGGCTCCAGAGGATGTTGATCGTAAGTGAGAGGATTGTTTACGGAGAAAAACGAATACGGATTCGCATTCATATACATGAGAATTATATAGGAACAAGAAAAATCTTTGATTCCCTTTTGAAAAAAAGAAAGAGATAGATTTCTTTAGACTAATGAGACTATTCGAATTACAATACTCATGGAGAAATAATCGCAATAAATGCAAAGAGGGAGCATCTTGTATCCAGCTGTGAAGGGTTTGAACCAAGATTTCCAGATGGATGGGGTGGGGTATTGGTATATCTGACACATGATTTAAATGTGATAATTTGTCCTCTAAAAAGGGAAATATTGAATGAATAGATCCTAAATTATGAGATTTTGCTATTTTTTTTTCTTCTAGGCAAGATACTAATTGCAGGGAGAATGGAATTTCCACAATGACTGCAAAACCCTCTGATATGATTTGAGAATCCAAATTCTTGTTGTTCCCAACGAATCGATTTTCGTGAAAATCATTAATCGAAATAATAAAATGATTCCGTTGGTGCATTCGCCTAATTAAACGTTTCACTATTACTAAACTGGATTTATTGTCATAACCTAAATTTTCCATGGATTCGTAAAGAGTCGATCCATTTAAACCATGATCATGAGCAAATGCGTAGATATACTCCTGAAAGAGAAGTGGATATAGGAAGTGTTTTTGCCGAGATCCATTTATTTTTAAATATCCTTGTAATTCCTCCATTTAAAATGATACTTGAAACACAGGTATGGGGGATTTCTTGGGTTATCAAATGATACATAGTGCGATACAGTCAAAACAGGGTATATAGATATATAATAAGAAAAGAATAAGAAAAGAATCGATACCCCGGAGACAGGGACAGGGAGGTCAATCAACGGATATTCTCTTTTTCCATCCTATTTTTTTTTTTATAGTTACAAGAGATGAGATGGCTGGAAATCCTTTATTTTTGCAACTCGATCGCTCTTTTGACTTTGGAATAAATTAAATTATCTTTTTGATCAGTATACCGCTTCTTCTACACATTCGTCTCCACTCCCTAATAGAGAATAGTTAATAATTAGGATTCATGAAAAAAAGGAATCGATGATCCGCTCACAGGAGAGCCCTTTCCCGCATCAGGCACTAATATATTTTTAACGTCTAATTAGATCGGGTAATCATTTGAATTAAGAAAAAAAGCTCGTTGCTTTGGGTTTTCCTATAATTAGAGCCGTGGGGCTCTATCCATTTATTCACTCGACCCAATCAATGGTGATATTGATTTGGTCCCGTTCCAAGAATAAAAACAAGATTTTGTAACGATCCGGTAAGGATCAAGTATTCTCAGAGTTCTCCATTGATACGACATGCTGTTTTTTCCATTCATTCCCCTTCAGGATCAGTCGTGGTCTTACAAACTCTACCAATGGTATGGACGAATCCGTTGCTTCATCCAAATGTGTAAAAGATCCTAGTCGCACTTAAAAGCCGAGTACTCTACCGTTGAGTTAGCAACCCGAATAAATGTGTAGATACGATCGGAATAAAAATAAAAAAAGAAAGAGATTGCTCGATCCCGTAAAAACATTGAACTAGTAACAAATCTAAAGGAACCATTTGGTGATCTGATCTATTAAGATCATCACTATAAACATAAAAATGAACAAATCAGATTCAAATACAGCGTATTCCTGGATCCATATAGATGGGTCTAATAAAAAATTGATAGACCACCCCCCAAAAAATTGTATTCATTTTTTTTTTTTCATTAAGAAAATACTTCTTTCGTCGCAGGGAATTCAATTTGTTGAACCCATCATTTGAGTGAAGTAAATAAAAAAACTTATGGAACGTGGAGAAATGGATCCATTTCTCCACGATCAAATTATATTTATTCGATACGCCATTGTCAATATGAATTGAGTGCTGAGAAAACAAAAAAATAAAATAAAATAATGAATACTTTTTTTGTTGAATTGGCACTGCATAGATAAGAAATGAAGTGTGATGTGATGGGGGAATAAATTAAGGAAGAAGTGGGAAAATAATCTCGAGTTTATTCAATAGTTTATTCAATAGAGGTACAATAAGCAAAATTGACCCCTTGTTTGTTAGTGCAGTCCACCAAACAAAAAAAAAAATCCGATTGATGCTAATCCCATCATTTCATATATCCAATAATTTCATCTATTCACTTGATGTTTTTTTCTATCCATCTCATAAGATAAGAATTTTTTATTTTTATTCTATAATATACGATCATATAGGAGCAAAGGGGAGTGGTGGAGAAACAATTACACAAAGCTATATACTGGGCACCCCCGGTTTTGATTTCATTAATTTGATTTCATTTGATTAACTCGAAGTTATTTAAATACCTCTGCTTTCTTTGAAATATCATGAACAGTTCCTGTAGGTTGAGCACCCTTTCCAAGAAAATATAGAATAGCAGGAACATTTAAATAAGTTTTATTCTTTATCGGATCGTAAAAACCCACTTTACGAAGATCTCTTCCCTCTCTTCGGGATCGAACATCAATTGCAACGATTCGATAGATGGCTCATTGGGATAGATGTAGATGAACAATGCCCCCCTTAGAAACGTATAGGAGGTTTTCTCCTCATACGGCTCGAGAAAGAATGATTCGAATTTATGTATATAGTGGCAAATGTATCCATAAAATCATCAATTAGACTATAATTTAACTTGAGTCGTTCGTTTTTTGTTCTTCCTTCCTAAATCCTAAATAAATAAAAAAAAAAAGAAATATCATTCGTACTCATAACTCGAGTTGAGTAATTCTCAAAGATTTCGAAGAGAAATCCTTATACATTTATTGAGCCGTCTCTAACCTCTTTTGTTTGTCTCGTCTAGACTCTACTTCCTCATTCAGATCTAGTTCTAGTTGTTGAGACAATTGAAAAAGGGTGTTTCCTTGTTCCGGTATCCGTTATCTTTGCTTTGAATCATTGGGTTTAGACATGACTTCGGTGATCCTTAATCGTTTCAAAATGGCAGCAACATACCTTTTGTTATTTCTTTCTATTGAAGAATCGTACGAACGATTGATTCCTCTATGATACACTTTGTATCGAAATAGTTTTACCAATTTCGAATCATTTTCCTTTTGGATTTGAACCTTGTTCGAATTGGACCCTTTCCTTTCTATTTTTATATCGAAGATATACTTACGAAGTTTTTCTAACTTATTGATTGGCACTAACCCTAGATCCTTACCCCTGATAAATGAATCAATACTTTATACTATACTCGAGCTCCATCATGTACTATTTACCACCTCATAAAGTTGGATAGTAGAACAGAACAAACTATGTCGAGCCAAGAGCATCTTCACAGATATATAAAATGGCGGATTCTTGCATCCACAGCCGATCATGTCCTTCAAGTCGCACGTTGCTTTCTACCACATCGTTTCAAACGAAGTTTTACCATAACATTCCTCTAATTTATTTGGAACCGGTATGGAATTGATTCAATATGGAATCATGAATAGTCATTGGCTTAATCGATACCTAGTAATCCATACTTCATTTTTAGAAATAGATGGATAGGTATTTATCTGGAGAAGTCTCAGAAAAGATTTAACCCCATCTTCTATCATATGAATGAAACACATTTCATTTATAAAAAACACGAATAAGCAAGTTGCTTAACACTTCTTTACATCTATATCTTTAAAAGTTGTTCGGGACGATCACGATCAATAGTGAAAGATCCAATTCTTTTTTTGAACAACTAAACTAAGGAAGGGCCCTTAAAACGATTTCAATGACCCAGAAAAATCACGAGTGATTCGATAGGATCGATTCATCAAACTCACCGTTCTTCAAGTATCAAGTATCAAGGATTCATAAGGAACTCCAAAAAGGGTTTCAAGAATTTCGACTTCGGCATCATTGCTGGAAATAGGTTTTCCTCTAAAGGCTGAATTAGATCTCTAAATCAATCAACGAGTCGGTGCAATCACAACGAGTAGCTAGTTTAGCAGATATCCCATCGATTAAAGATAAAGAGACCTGAATTTCATCATTAGAAGAGAAATCCATGTTTCTTTTCCAATGGAATCATCAATTAGTTAAACCAAATAGATGTATCGAGAAAAAAAAATAGAACGTATTTGTTCGTTTTCATGGGGATGGGATGGGTAGAAAAGGACTCCTGTAAGATAAGATTAAGGTTATTATTCTTTCTTCTGATTGAAAAAATCAGAATCATAAAATCAGATATTGTATATGTATATTGTAGAAGTATAATCCTTCCGTATGCATCAGATACACCGAACAATTGCCAAGCCAACGGGAGTAATCCCAGATATTTAAGGGATCGCGGATCTTTTTCGCCGAAACTGAAAGACCGTGTCACTGAAATAGAACAATAACAATACATATGGGCATGGTTTTCATTTTCTGCGGAAAATGCTTTACTTTAGGTTCATTAATCTTTCCAAAAATTCCATCACATCAAAGTCAAGTGAATGAAATGTATAAACCCCCCCCCCTCTCCCCAGTCTGAGGAGCTTTAATCCCAGTGATGTAATTAGTACCACGAACTCCATCGTGTGTAGAATTCAGAATCCGCATCTAATTAGTCATTTCTTTTGACTACTCTATTCTATTACCTTTACATAGGATAGAAACCTTTCTTTCGCATTTTGACTCAGAATGCAGCATGTAGAAATCCGAATTTCATAGATATGGAGCATCAAGTTTCTCTAAGTGACTAATTACTAATTAACCCTCAATATGAATATGAATGGAGCGGGTCGGACATACGATGAATGGCCACCTTATTGAATGAAACTTTCATCTATGTTACCATACTACCCAGATAAAAAAAAAAAAAAAAGATATTTATAACCATCCACGTGTCATTGACACTCGATTCCGTTTGTGAGAAACCAAATGGAAAGGGAGTAGGGAGTAAGGGAGTATATAATTCATAGAAAATCATAAATAAAAATGGAATCACATTCACATTGGATCCAATATTACATTCTTAAACAGAGGGTGTTTAAAGAAACTCATCTTTGTTCTTCTATAGGTTATAGGTCTGGGACGGAAGGATTCGAACCTCCGAGTAACGGGACCAAAACCCGGCGCCTTACCGCTTGGCCACGCCCCAATTTTGTTTGGATTTCCATTCGACCCTAATAAACACTAATATGTGGATTGGATGTTCGTCAATTCCAACCCCAATATAGGTTGTTGCTAGGATTCAACACATGGAGATGTAGAATAAAAAAAAATTCATTGATCATTACATATAATTCAATTAAGATATTGTAGGAAAGTATGATTCCTTCTATTTTCATTTGAGAATTGAAGGATTTTTGATTGGGGGATTTCAAAGAAAAAGAAGGATTTTTGGCCTATACTTCTCTTCTTTCTTTTCTTCATTTTTCTACTTATATCAATAAAAATTAAATTATCTCCAAGAATGAAATGCTTGTTATGCTTAATATCTTTAGTTTGATCTGTATCTGTCTTAACTCTGTCCTTCATTCGAGTAGCTTTTTCTTTGGCAAATTGCCCGAGGCTTATGCCTTTTTCAATCCAATCGTAGATGTTATGCCAGTTATACCTGTGCTCTTTTTTCTCTTAGCCCTTGTTTGGCAAGCTGCTGTAAGTTTTCGATGAGATCTTTAATACTGTACTGTCCTAGAAACATTCATGATTTATTCGAAAAAAAAAAATGGATTCTAACAAAATTAAATTGATAAGAACAATTGATAAGATCGGATAAGTCTTACATTATGAACCCTCAATTCAAACAGTGAATTGCTTGTGGAATGGATAGCCGCGATGAATCTGGATCACTTAATTTCGTCATTCTGACCTTCAGGGGGTCAAAGACCTTATCATGGTATGGTACCTCACAATACCTAATTTGAGTATGACAAGAGATTTTTGGTAACGAAGGAGAGAATGAAAATCTCATTACAAATGAATTCCTGAAAATGCCTTTCTTTTCTTGGTGTCAAAACGGGATATGTGGTACAAAAATAGAGAATCTATTCCCTTATTTCCCAAAAAAAGATCTTGGAGATTGTGTAATGCTTACTCTCAAACTCTTCGTTTACACAGTAGTGATATTCTTTGTTTCTCTCTTCATCTTCGGATTCCTATCTAATGATCCAGGACGTAATCCTGGGCGTGAGGAATAAAAAAATCAGAGGTTTTTATTTCATTTTTATTTTCGTTTTTGCTTTCTTTTTTATTTTTATTTTCTTATGATTTTCTCTATTCTATAGATTTAGATTTAACTATAATAAAACAAGGGCTTGAGATTTTTTCGAGATAAAAAAAGAGAAATCTCAAGTGATCAGAGAGAACGGAGAGAGAGGGATTCGAACCCTCGGTACAAATACCTCGTACAACGGATTAGCAATCCGCCGCTTTAGTCCACTCAGCCATCTCTCCCAATTACAAAAGGAAAATGAATATGCGACGCATGAAGTAAAGATTGAGAAAAGTATTTTCTCGTTCTTTATTCTATATTTTCTTTATTCTATATATCTATTTCTATATATCTATTCTTATCTATTCTATATCTATATATATACTATTCCATATTTCTATATTCTATATTTCTATATATTCTATATTTCTATATATATACTATATATATATATATATATAGAATATAATATAATATATATAATATACTTATATATACTTATATCTTATATAATTATATATAATTATATTATAAATATATCTTATATAATATATCTTATATAATATATAATATATAATATAATTTATATAAATATATCTTATTTATATAAATATATCTTATATAATATAATTCTCATTTCTATATTTTATATATATTTTATATATTTTTATATTATATATAAATATATCTTATATAATATAATTCTAATTTCTATATTTTATATATATTTTATATATTTTTATATATATTTTATATATTTTTATATATATTTTATATATATTTTATATATAATTATAATTTATATTTTATATTTATAATTATATTTATAATTTATTATATTTAATATTTATAAATATTTAATATTTTATTTATAAATATTTAATATTTATAAATATTTATAATTTATATAATATTTATATAATATATAATTTATATATAATTTATAATTATTTATATATAATTATAAATTATATAATTTATATATAATATTTATATATAATTATAATAATTTAAATATAATATTTATATAATTTATATATAATTTATATATAATTATATAATTTAATTTATAAATTTATATAATATAATATAAAAATTTATTAATAATTTATATTAATAATATAAATATATAATAATAAATATAATTTATATATAATATAATTTATATAATATAATATAATAATCGAATTTATATAATATTTATATAATATAATAATCGAATATAATTTATATATAATTTATATAATATAAATATAATTTATATATAATTTATATATAATTTAATTTATATAATTTAATTTATATAATATAATAATCTAATATAATATAATTTATATAATATAAATATAATTTATATATATATATATAATTTATATATAATTTATATATAATTATAATTTAATTTATATAATATAATATAATAGAATCTAATTTATATAATATATTTATATTATTTTTATATTATTTTTATATTATTTATATAATATATATATATATTATTTATATAATATATATATAATATATAAAATATATATATAAAATATTTTTAAAATATTTTATATTATTTTATATTATATAATATATATTTTATATTATATAATATATATATAATATATAAAATATAATATATAAAATATACTTAATAAAATATACTTAATATACTTAATTATAATACAAATTAATTATAAAATTATAATACAAATATAATATAAAAATAATATAAAAAATAATATAAAATTGATAAAATTTAAATAATTAATTTAAATAATTAAATAATTTAAATTAAATGAGCCTTCTTCTCCTATTCCTATTCTATCTTTTTATCCTATTCTGTCCTCCCACGGAACGCGTCAGCAATCCCATTTTGAGGATTCTAATCCTATCTCTTGATTACGTCTCAATCCCTTGTTCTTGTTCGACAAATGGTCCATTCATATACAATAATCATAATGTAGCGGGTATAGTTTAGTGGTAAAAGTGTGATTCGTTCTATTAACAACTTAAATAGTTAAGGGATCTTTCAGTTTGATTCATATTCCGATCAAAAACTTTATTTCTTAAAAAGGTTTAATCCTTTACCTCTCAATGCCACATTTGAGGCAGAATATACATTCTCGTGATTTATATCTAATCTAATCTAATCTAAAGGTCAATTTAAAATTGAATCAAAAATTGGATTATGGAATCGCGAAGCATAATTTTTTTTTTTTCAGTTGAATCAACCCTTCCAATTGAACAATTGAATAAGTATGAGTAAAGGATCTATGGATGAAGATACAAAAATTGATTTCTAATCGTAACTAGATCTTCAATTTTTTTTTTTTGTAAAGGAATAGAAGAGATTGAAGCCAAATAGCTATTAATCGATGACTTTAGTTTACTAGAATCATCGACATATTGTCTCAGCTCGGTGGAAAGCAAATTCTTTTCCTCCAGATTCTTGCGAGTAGAAATAGGGAACGAAGTAACTAGAAGGATTTGTTAGAATCCCCCTCCTCTAAAGGGATCATCTAGAAAGCGAATCATTTTGGATGTATTAAGACAGAAAAGCTGACATAGATGTTATGGATTATGGATCGCATTTTTTTTTGTATTTTGTTTACGCCTTAGACCTGGGAATCCATGTATCTTCCATAAAGGAGCCGGATGAAACCAAAGTTTCATGTTCGGTTTTGAATTAGAGACGTTAAAAATGATGAATCAACGTCGACTATAACCCCTAGCCTTCCAAGCTAACGATGCGGGTTCGATTCCCGCTACCCGCTCCATATAAATTATTATGATACATCCATCATTGATTTGGATATGCATCTTAATTTCTTAAAATCTGTCTCATACAACATATAATTGCATTCTTTTCTCCGAACAGGAGATTAGGAAAGGAAGAAAGAGTGCAAAAGAATCAAATCGGAATGAAAAGCAAGCGTCCATTGTCTAATGGATAGGACAGAGGTCTTCTAAACCTTTGGTATAGGTTCAAATCCTATTGGACGCAATTTATTTCCATCTATTTTTGTGGATTTCATTTCTATGCCAAGAAACAAACATATTTTGAATGATCCGAATTGGAGACACTTCTCAACGATTCCTCTCGTACTAAGAGTGATCAA